CTTCAAACGAACCAGCCTATCCTCTGTATGGGGCTTACGCGATGGTTGGAACAAAGACACATTTTTGTTGTAAATTCAAATGCGGCAGATTAAAGGCATATATCTGCATGGCCCGATCAATAGTTCAAGTCACACACTCCCATAATCCATTTTATCTTCGGAGAATTCGCTTCAACTATAAGTATCAAAAATATATATTTTGGAGAGTTGAAGAGAAATATCCAAATACATGTCTTATTTTTTTCAATAATCCATATTTCTAGCAATGAAATACTATTGTTCCTACCCCAAGTGATAAATGATTAATTCAAAATATTAATGGTATAGAGTTTTCCTTATAAAGGGCCCGAAATACCTTGTTTACGTATCATTGGGAAGTGCATTAACATAAATACGGCAGTAAGAAGAGGTAATACAAAAGTGTGTAAACTATAAAAACGGGTCAAAGTGGATTGTCCCACACTAGCACTTCCGCGTAATAACTCTACCAGGGGCGATCCTATTACAGGAATAGCATCAGGCACACCCGTTACAATTTTTACTGCCCAATAACCAATTTGGTCCCAAGGTAAGGAATAACCAGTTACACCAAAAGATGCGGTCAATACACCCAAAACCACACCAGTAACCCAAGTCAATTCACGAGGTTTTTTAAAACCACCAGTGAGATACACACGAAATACGTGCAGAATCATCATTAGGACCATCATACTTGCCGACCATCGATGAACTGATCGGATTAACCAACCAAAGTTAGCTTCAGTCATTATATATTGAACAGAAGCAAAAGCCTCTGTAACGGTTGGACGATAATAAAAAGTCATAGCAAATCCCGTAGCTACTTGTACTAAAAAACAAGTAAGCGTAATTCCTCCTAGACAATAAAATATGTTGACGTGAGGAGGAACATATTTACTAGTTATATCATCTGCAATTGCCTGAATCTCAAGACGTTCTTCGAACCAATCATAGATTTTATTGAGATAGGTAAACCAAGGAGACCCCCCCCGAGAACCGTATATGAAAATTTCATCTCGTACGGCTCAAACATAAACACCCCAATACTATAGTTCTAACGTATGTGTGGAATAGAAAGTTTTAAATTTATGAATTCTATGCATTCCTGTTTTTTTCTTAAAATATGTTTAAAGAAAAAAAAAACACGAAAACTATTCTTTGTGGTTATAATGCCAAAAAATCAAGTCGGCTCATTCGTCTCTATATTGATCATTATAGGCCTCTTGAATCTTCTATTTACCTATTTTCTTTGTTGTTATTTATGTGTAATGCGACTTTACTGTTGTTTTTTTATTGATAGGAATTCTCTTGTTAAGACCCTATGAATCGATTAAAACCTCAGATTCATACTAGAACCACGACGATTCAATAAAACCTTCTCAAAATAAGTCCCAAAATTCCCTGAGTAAGAACCGTTGGATGATCACTTATTCAATGACTAGATCTAATGACGAAAAATCAAAAGAAATCTTTGTCCTTTGATCAAAATAAGTCTAAACGGAAGTTTGAAAGAAAAAAAATTTTTATAACTTCTAACTCTTTAAATTTTTTTTTGAAGTCCGGCCACGAGGTCTGACTATTAAGTATGAATCATAGTTCTAATACTTTAGAAATCTATTTCATATATTGAAATCTATTTCATATATTCCGTGCTCCAGATACTAAAATGAATATCCGACGAAGTAAAACCATCTCTATCAAGATGACAGATCTATTCTCTGTACTAGCCATAGGATCAATTATAACAAGTCACACACTCATATTCCGGAAATACAGAAAAAAGAAATTCCACGGTCGAACTACCAAAATAGACTGGGATAAAAATCAGAAAACTAAATGCTTCTCTTTGTATTGAAAAAGCTAATTAATGGTTCTTGTAAATTGAATTCATTAAATCTAATTCATTGAAATTCCATCTAGTAAAATGGAAGAATTATAAATCTCCAAAATAATAGATAGAAATACTGCAAATAGAGCCATTGCGAGACCCATCAAAGGAGTAGTTCCCCAACCAGGAGCTACTTTACCATATTCTGAATTCAATGGTTTCAATAAACTCCCAGCATTAGTTCGTTTTGGGCGACCAGATCTAGAACTACCCTCAACGGTTTGTGTAGCCATAATATTTTATATTCATTAAGATCTGTTGACTTTGTATACCATTCCGTTGTAAATAAATGATCTTATCATAGATCCATTGTGGTCTTAAAACTACATAATGTCTTAAAACTATATAATAATGGAAACAGCAACCCTAGTTGCCATCTTTTTATCTGGGTTACTTGTAAGTTTTACCGGGTACGCCTTATATACTGCGTTTGGGCAACCCTCTCAACAACTAAGAGATCCATTCGAGGAACACGGGGACTAGTCGAAGTAACGATCCTCCCACTATTGGGAGGATCATTATTTTCAATTGAGATAATGAAAAATCATTTCACCATTTTACTTTTTAGTTGAAATTTTAGGCGGTTCGCGAAAAAAGATAGCGAAAAAAATTATTCCTAGAGTTGAGACTAAAAGGAATGTATAAACCAATGCTTCCATAGATTCGATCGTGGTTTACAATTATAGCTTCCATAGCTGTTTATTTTGGATCGTCTCCCGGATAAAGAAAGAACAAAAGTCAAAGAAAAAGCCAAATGTCAAATCAAGATTTATCCAGTACCCCAACCCTATAGTCAGTCAAATAAAATAAAAACGAAAGGTAACAAAGCAATATGTATCAAACCCCCTGTCTTCTTGTAGTTGGATCTCCAAGTTTTTGGAATGCCCCAAATTCCACTTGAGCATCTAAATCTGGATCAATACCAGCAAAAACATCTCTAAACAGGGTTCTAGCACCATGCCAAATGTGTCCGAAAAAGAAGAGCAAAGCAAACGAAGCATGCCCAAAGGTAAACCAACCCCTTGGACTGCTACGAAAAACACCATCGGATTTCAAAGTAGCACGGTCTAATTCAAAAATTTCACCCAATTGAGCACGTCTAGCATATTTTTTCACAGTAGCAGGGTCACTATAACTGACTCCATTTAGTTCGCCGCCATAGAACTCAACAGTTACACCTACTTGTTCGACACTATATTTTGATTCTGCCCGTCTAAAAGGAACATCAGCTCTAACAATTCCGTCCCCATCGACCAAAACAACTGGAAATGTTTCAAAAAACGTCGGCATACGACGTACAAAAAGTTCATGCCCCTCTTTATCTCTAAAGATAGGATGTCCTAACCACCCAACAGCTATTCCATCCCCGTTGTCCATTGAACCCGCTCTGAATAATCCCCCTTTTGCCGGATTATTGCCGATGTAATCATAAAAAGCTAGTTTTTCAGGAATTTTAGACCAAGCTTCAGATAAACTTTGATTTTCGGCTAAGCCAGCACCAATTCTTCGATATATTTCTTGTTGGAAGTATCCTTGATCCCATTGATAGCGCGTCGGACCAAACAATTCAATCGGGGTAGTTGCTGAACCATACCACATAGTTCCAGCAACTACAAAAGCTGCAAAAAAGACAGCAGCAATACTACTGGAAAGGACGGTTTCAATATTTCCCATACGTAATCCTTTGTATAGGCGTTGGGGCGGACGAACACTAAGATGAAATAGGCCTGCCAATATGCCTAAGGTCCCTGCTGCAATATGGTGAGAAGCGATTCCTCCCGGAACAAAAGGATCAAAACCTTCCACACCCCACGCTGGATTTACGGCCTGTACCCTTCCAGTTAATCCATAAGGATCGGACACCCATATTCCAGGGCCATACAATCCTGTTACATGAAATGCACCAAAACCAAAGCAAGCCACCCCTGAGAGAAATAAATGAATTCCAAAGATTTTAGGCAAATCCAAAGAGGGTTTTCCTGTACGTTCATCAGTAAATATTTCTAGATCCCAATACACCCAATGCCAGATAGCTGCCAAAAAACACAAGCCAGAAAACACAATATGTGCCCCGGCCACACCTTCGTAACTCCAAATACCCGGATTCGTTACAGTCCCTCCTGTAATACTCCAACCGCCCCACGAATTCGTTATTCCTAAACGAGTCATGAAGGGTATAACGAACATACCCTGTCTCCACATTGGATCAAGAACAGGATCAGAGGGATCAAAAACGGCTAATTCGTATAGAGCCATCGAACCGGCCCAACCAGCAACCAGAGCTGTATGCATTATATGGACAGCAATCAAACGACCCGGATCATTCAATACGACGGTATGAACACGATACCAAGGCAAACCCATGGAAATACCCCTTTATCAACGAAAAATAGACACAATGTAACTTTATTGCATTGGAAAAAGCTATGCTATGGACTCCCTTTTTTAGGGGATTCTCTCGGGGAAAGCATTAATATTTGTTTGATGCTTTGCGTAATAATTACTTTTAGTAATAATGAAACTTTTTTGTTCGTAGGAACAAAAAGAAGCAGATCTATTCTATACCCGATAAGTAACAATACGCAATGGTAAGGGGTTGATACCATTTTATATGGGTGAATATATATATATTTGTTCATCATTCAAAGGACTCATTTGGAAGAATTTTCCTTAATTCATTTTATCTTCTTTTTTTTTTTTATTTTATGAACTTAGTCAATCTATGGATAAAATGGGATAATAAAATCAATAGCATTAGGCCACTAAACCCACTGTTACGCTTTCACATCAAAGTGAGATATAGTACTTAATTTTTCTTTTATTTAATGCCTATTGGTGTTCCAAGAGTACCCTTTCGAAGTCCTGGAGAGGAAGATGCATTGTGGATTGACGTATAGTGCGACTTGTCAGATATATTGGGCATACGGTATTTCCCCGTTATCTTCCCCGATCGAGATATTCCCTCTTTCGCCCGAGAAAGATTGATTCAATTATCAAAAATTTGGAGCGTGAAGTGCAATTAGATCCATTTTTTAGGGAGGGTATACGGATTAATATTATCAATTAGAATAATTTATGGTTGGCTTGGTTAGACCAATTAAATGAAGTATCCAGGCTCCGTTTAGAAAAAAAACAATTGGTAATAAATATATTTAATATATTTATGATTACGACTTAATATCATATTTATATCATATTTTAGTTATTTCGATTTATTTATATATTTAGAAATAAAAGTGATGTTAATCAATCGAGTAATATGATGAATGCGTTGAATATTTGTTGGAAGACATGAAATGAATAAAAAAAAAAAAAAAAATAGGGAAGTCGTAGCAAAAGGACGTGGTATTGGGGCATTTGTCCTATATGTACAAATCCAAATCGGGCGGATCTTTACGCGGAGTAGAGCATAAACCTAAAAAAATTGAAGAAGCCCAGTCAGGAACAAGAAAATTACATCGCGATTAAAATTGTATCTCGATGAAACAATACATCAATGAGAAGTTAGTCAGATAAGCTTAGCAATTTTTTTAGATAAACAAAACAGGCCAAAACTTATCTTTCGTGAAAAATGAAAGAAAAGTCCATTTTATCTATTTTATTTTTATATTTTTATTAAGTTAGTAAGTTATAAGTTAAAAAACCTGTTATGAAAAAAAAAGCTAGAATCTACACATTGATTCTCTTTTTTCATGATTTTTGTTGAACCGTATGCATCAAAAGGTGCATGTACGGTTTATAAGGGATACCATTTTATCCCAATCAACCGACTTTATCGAGAAAGATTACTTTTTTTAGGCCAAGGGGTTGATAGCGAGATCTCGAATCAACTTATTGGTCTTATGGTATATCTCAGCATAGAGGATGATACCAAAGATCTTTATTTGTTTATAAACTCTCCTGGCGGGTGGGTAATACCCGGAGTAGCTATTTATGATACTATGCAATTTGTGCGACCAGATATCCAGACAATATGCATGGGATTAGCCGCTTCGATGGGATCTTTTATTCTTGTCGGAGGGGAAATTACCAAACGTCTAGCATTCCCTCACGCTCGGCGCCAATGAGTTTTTTATTTGATTTGAGAGAAAAAAGAAAACTATGCCTTCGCTCTATATGAATATTTAAGTAATAATAGCATGGCACTTCGAATTCGATATGAGAAATGTTTTTTATTTAAACCGTTAGATTACGTATCGAAAGAGTAGTATGAGATAAAAAGGCATTTTCGAGTTTAGTCAATCCGTCGGGAGGCCTATTTCAGCGTCACAAACTTTTTTGTTTTCACACCAGGGGGCTAACAATATTTAGGTTATAAAAGAATAGAAAAATAAATCTTGTTTTTTTATTTGAAAAAAAAAAAGAAACTTTGGGATTGCTAAATAACAGACGAAATAAATATATAAAGCAACGGAACCATCATAGTATTTTTATAGTATTTTTGAACTACTACAAAAGAAAGGGTGGTTATTGGATTATTTACCAACCTGAGTCTGATAGACTCTATCATTTATTTTCTGTTTCTTCAATGTAAGTAAGGTAAAAGTAAATTCCATTATAGAGCCGTATGCAATGCGCAAAAAATGCCTGTACGGTTGTTCAATTATATCTTTTTTGATTAGTCTTTATCTACTCACCTTTCACTTTCATCATGCGAGTATAGAAGAAACATTTTTTATGTTATATCATAGATTATATCATCAGGGTAATGATCCATCAACCCGCTAGTTCTTTTTATGAGGCACAGACGGGAGAATTTGTCTTGGAAGCGGAAGAGCTGCTGAAGCTGCGCGAAACCATCACAAGGGTTTATGCCCAAAGGACAAGCAAACCCTTATGGGTTGTATCCGAAGACATGGAAAGAGATGTTTTTATGTCAGCAACAGAAGCCCAAGCTCATGGAATTGTTGATCTTGTAGCGACTGAATAAAAAAGAACAGGATTTCACATGAATTCGTGATTTGATATTTTATCTTCTTACCGAATTTACTATTCTATTTATATCTATTACTATTCTATTTATATCTATTTATAAATTTCTTAATATAGAAATTTATAATATAGAAAAAAAAGAATTTCTAAGGATCCGGTTAAGATCGATCTAAACCAGCCCATTATATCTATATGATTCAACATGCCAACTATTAAACAACTTATTAGAAACACAAGACAGCCAATCAGAAATGTCACGAAATCCCCCGCTCTTGGAGGATGTCCTCAGCGACGAGGAACATGTACTAGGGTGTATGTGCGACTCGTTCAGACCGTGAACTAGGATAAAAGAAAGAAAACAATTGATCCAGTATCACCAATCCGTACCAGTGAGTAGGATAGAATGGACGAACTCCATTGAATATTCAATAACTTAAAAAAAAAAGATCTATCCTTCGATTGGGGTATCAAATGTATGGTTCCCGTTGGTGCAAATCCAATCACCTCAATTTAAAATTTAAGATGAGAAAGGATTCCCCATTGATAGCAAATGGTATTCATTAAGCAGGGGAAATCTTATTTTAAAAAGTCAAAATTTTAGGCCTTATTCTTGCAAGAACGGACTAATAGGGTCAGCTACTCAGCAAATCTTCATAATTAAATACCGTTACTGTATAAATAGATCTCGTTGTGAAAGACCTAGTACTAGATAATTTTTGGTAGAGCCAAAGGATGTGAACTGTACAAGTTAACAATAACATTCATTAAATGAAGGAAGGGCTCCGGTGTATAGAGAGGACCTCGCCGTTTAAGAAGTAACCATAGAAACGATGGAACCCACTAGAATCTATTTTTATTTATTACTTTTTATTTACTATGTGTTTTTGATACCTAGTATCAATACAATTTTTATTTCTATTTTATTTCTAGGCGAAATGCCTAAAAAAAATCGTGGTCGGGAAGGTTAGAGTAGCAAAAGCCATTGGAATTTTTATTTTATACATTGGAAGAATCCGTTTTGTTATTAATAGACTAGGACACGGGAAGGGAATAACTGAAAGAAAGGAAATCAATTAGTTATTCATCAAAGTTTCATTTATTCAATGACCAGAATTAAACGAGGGTATATAGCTCGAAGACGTAGAACAAAAATCCGTTTATTTGCATCAAGTTTTCGCGGGGCTCATTCAAGACTTACTCGGACTATTACTCAACAGAAAATAAGAGCTTTGGTTTCGGCTCATAGGGATAGGAGTAGACAAAAGAGAGATTTTCGTCGTTTGTGGATCACTCGTATAAATGCAGTAATTCGAGACAATAAAGTATACTTTAGTTATAGTAGATTAATAAATAATCTGTACAAGAAACAGTTGCTTCTTAATCGTAAAATACTTGCCCAAATAGCTATATTAAATAAGAGTTGTCTTTATATGATTTCCAATGAGATCATAAAATAAAGAGATTGAAAGGAATCCGTTGGAATGGTTTAAACGGAGTTCCCTGGAAAATGAACTCTGGGAAGGTAGAGTAGAAATTAGTATAATAAAATATGAAATCGTCATCAAAATGAAAATGAAGAAACACGTTCAATAAAAAGTATTTCTTATACTTCCCCTATTTTTTTTTTCAAACGACACGACAATCAAATCTGGATTTCCTATTTTTAGAAAAAATAGCGTCAATCCACATTTGAGTTTGGATTGGAATTTTTTTGATTCAATTCAAGAGTCATCCTATTTTTTTCTGGTTCGAAGAACCGGAGTTCTAGTGGTTGACTCGCTTCTTTCAAATTGTTTCTCATTATTAAGAAAAGGTAACGGAGATAAAATACGAGCTTGTTTTATAGCAATAGTAATTAATCGTTGTTGTTTTAAGGTCAATCGATTCACTCGTCTAGATAATATTTTTCCTTGTTCGCTAATAAATCGACTAATTAAACTCATGTTTCTATAATCAATTCGATCCCCCGATTGGATCGGAGGCAAACGCCTACGAAAAGATCGCTTGGATTTCAGAAAGATTCGCTTGGATTTATCCATGGTTTGTTTATTCCTTATCCTAAAGAAAAGACCCGAATCCTATTTCTTAATTATCCATCACAGTTGATCTGATCGAAATAGGATTTGGTTTGTTTATATTTATATTAATATATATTAGATATATCTAATATGTCATTTTTAATCTTCCTTGGAACGGAAAACTGACACACGAGCGACTGGTTCGATCTATTTCTTTATCTCCCCGTGAATCGTATGTTTGTAACAACAGGGACAGAATTTTTTCAATTCCAATCGACTAGGCGTATTATGTCGATTCTTTTGAGTAATATATCTGGAAATGCCCGTTGATTCCTTATTAACACGATTTCGAACACAACTGGTACATTCCAAAATCACCGTTACTCGGACATCTTTACCCTTGGCCATGAGCCTCCTTTGGTTTTTGATTCATTCAATTCTTTTCTTTAATTTTCCGATCCGAAATGAGGAAGAAGAAAGGAACAAAAAAAACAGGTAACTCGAAATCTAATTATGAAAGAAAGATTTCGTTGCAATAAATCAATATAAATCAATATTGTAAAAATAACAATATAGTAATAAATTAAGTAATATAATGATTTCGAGCTATATTATTAGATTTAGAATTTAAAATTGCCGAACAGCATTTCATTTTTATTTTTTTATTAAAGTATCTTGTATGATATTGTTGCCCCAACCATCACATTTCACTCTATTTTTTATTAATTTTATTAAAATTTGAGCCTGGCCCGAGTTACTAGTTTCAACGAGGGGAACCCCCCCCCTTTTTTTTTTTCGAATATATATTCGAAAAAAAAAAGAAGGGAAGGGATTAGTTACAGATATTTGATTCTATCTCTAATCCTTTCCCCCCCCCTACCATATCAATAACAAGAATTAAAAAAAGGGGAATATCAACGCATCCGGAAAAAAACGATTGATCTCTATCAATAAACCTGCTAAAGATCCGAACCATAGAGTACTTACTACCGGTGCCACGGAGAGATATGTTTTTAGATCTCGCATTTTTAATTCTCCTCCTTCTTTATTATTTCTAATATATAATGGTAATACATATATAACCAGATGTGTATATGTACTTAATGACTGGCCGCTTTTATTTGTACGCGGAATCCCTAATTCA